TTGATCGTGGGATATCATTGATAAATAGGAATCCATGTTATTAAAAGATTTCCTGCGATTCTTTCTAGTATGGAATGAGTCAATCATCCACTTTGGTATCTTATTGAAAAAAAATGGTGATATTTTTCCTCCATTGATAAAAAATTTCGATTTTTGGGAAATATCATGATCATCCAATAAAAAGGGTTTCAATTTTTTCAAATGAATGATTTGAAGACCTATTGATTCTAACAACTGATTGCAGAGTTGATCATTCGGACCTTTCAATTCATAGATGTGGATCTCGGACCTATGAATGGGGATATTCCCGAAACTCACAAAGAAAAAAGGAAGTGAGTTAGACAAAAAGAGAAAAAACTTGGACAAAAAAAGAAGTAACTTGGACAAAAATAAACGAAGTGACTTATACAAATCTTTTTTGTCGATAACCTCAGACCAATCGATCGAATATTGATTAATACGTGATCGATCGAACACTACTCGAAAACGGCTCTTCTGCTCAGAAACGAAATTTTCCAAATGTTCCTGGAAATTATTGCTCCCATTGGACCATTTGTATCTATATGCATTAGGATCCCGATTCATGGATCTTTCGGTTCGAGAAATCAAAATAAGAGGATCGACCCATTTCTTCTGACTCCTTTTCAAATTCGATAAATGTTGGTTTATCGTCGTATATTTCATTATAGTTCTATGATTCAGAGTATCATTTCCTATTTGATCCCCTTGAATTCCATATTCGAAGTTGTGATCGGATCTATTCATTAAAAAGAATCGATGAAATACATTTCTTATGTACCCATAGGTGCTATATTGGATTTGAATCAGATTTCGGATCAATCTATATTGATTGACTGCCTCCATTATGTTGTTGCTAGCAAATACCACTATTTTTTGTTTTGGATCTTCCAAATCATTCCAGCAGGAGATCCGGACCCCTTCTTTTCTTATCCTTCGATAAAAAGATTCATTCTCTTCATAAAAAATAGGAGGTAGAACCAATACAGATTTCTTTTTCGATTCATCCCTGGAGTTGAATACCTCATTCAAGAATTGTTTTTGATCCAATCCGTAGGAATCAATAGAAAAGGAAAATCCCTTATGATACACCAGATCCGGCTCAGTTATTGATAGAGTGAATAGATCTGCCATTTCTTGAAATCTCTCTTCTGATTCAAAATCATGGTGTAACGTGTATTCCCCCCTGTTCCAGTCATGGAATAGATGAAATAAAGAAAAAAAAGGATTTTTGCTCAAGAAGGAAATCTTATTGGAACTGTCCATATCCAGTTCATCCTTCGGAACCATATCACATCCCGGATCTGATGAAATAGGATGAATTGAGACGGTCTTTTTTAAATACGTAATTATCTTGAATATATTAACTCTTTCTTTATTTTCCGATCGCCTGGAAGGGACAAAAGAAACATCTTGTTCTTTATTCAACAATTTCTGATCTCTAGCGGACCTCTCAGTAGGATTCGAACCCAGATGAAGTTCTGACCATCTGTCAGAGAAAAAAGAAGGAATAGATCTTGTAGGATTCCCAAGAAATTCTTCAATTTCTTCCGGAAGCAGATGATTATTCATCTGCTTCTCACGTTCCGTGAATCGCCGGGACATTGAGGAATATCCAGAAAGACATTTAGGGAATCGGTCTGATTCTATCTCTGTTAGTTCCGTTTGAAGCAAGGAAGGATCCAAAAGAATCGATCTTTCTTTTAGTTGTTGAATCTCTCTTTGATTGATCAATGTGTGATATTCCGAATTACTAATGAAATCAAAAGGATCTCTGGATTGATCAGAAGATCCTTTCAATTGGCTAGAATCCGTTACTTGAACGAAACTAGATCTTGTGGAATCATATTGAATATTTGACGATACGTTCCGTACCTTACTAAAAAACCGATCCTTGTTTACCAACCACACATTGTCTAACCAAATCCAATTATCTCTCGATATGTTCCTCAAAAAATCCGATTCGTGCGGATTCTTCCCCCAACTAACGAAGAGATCTTGGCGGAATTGCCACATATGAAATTGAGCACAATTTTGCAAAGAAATAGCCCACTTTTTTCTCGAGAAGAGATGGGAAACATGCTCAATATCATTTGATTGAATAGTTGACCCAGCTCCTTGTTCTTTGAAGAAACCCTCAACTTCAATTGGTATTTTTTCACGAAAAGAAAACATGAGATAACAAATCCAGTCTTTCACTAAGATTTCGAATAGCTGTCCCGAATTCAAGTTGATTATGTTTCGCCTCTTCCTCGGAGAAAGACGATCAAAAAATTCCCAATCATGGTCCTTGCGGATCGGATCATCCATATAATATACAAAAAGAAACTCCAGATATTTGATATCTTTCTCTTTGAATGAGATCTCAATTCCAGCGACGATTTCATTAGATATCTTACAACTTGAATCCCTCTTTTTTCCGATCCAGTTCCTCCACCACCGCGAACCCCAGTTAGATTCAGGCATGATACACTTTTTAGTT